CAAGTGGGAAAGGATCAGTAGTAGAAGACAGATATCATAAGAGAAGAGATCTTTCTTTCGACCTATTAAAGGCCTTAATGGCTTCTCTTGATCAAAAGTCCCATCCATTGGTATACGCCCTAAAGCGGACATAGACCAATCCAGGTGCCTACGGGTTCTATCTTATTTGAAGAGAAGCTATTGAACTTGACGAATAGGCTTTCGAAAAGGGAGTTCTTTTGACTTTACTGATATGGCTTTTTCAGCTGGGGCTTTCAAGCCTACGTTTGCTGGAATGACTGATCTGATTCCAAAGCTGGCTGTATAAGTGACTGATTGGCACTGATTCCGCTTCCCTCCGATTTCGATCTGCTAGCAACTCCGATAGTTAAGCCAATTCCCTCTCTTTGACGGCCAAGCAAGCAAGAAGGGTCGCCCGCCCATTTGTTGCTCGATGAAACGATCCAGATGACCTGACCATGTTTTATTACTATCTTCCTCTCTACTCGTGTCTCGAGTAGACAGATGGTACAGAGGCCTGCCCGCGACAACGAGATTTCTTCGTTTTTATTTCGAATCAAATAAAGGCTAAAGCGCGAACCTAATCTTTCTTTATTGACTGGATAGGGATACGCATTCGAATCATTGATCTACTGATTGAGTACGAACGAGGAACTTCCAACGTTCACTTTCATTAAGTTAAGTGTTGTTTCGTATTCTCGTGCATACATGAACTCAACAGACGAGGACCATACCATCACGAGACAGACAGGCGTGGTCCTCTCAAACGGCGAGGCCTTAGCAGCAGTTACACCCCGCTCCCAAAAGACAGACTGTCGAGAAAGACAACGTTGAAATATAATAAGAGAGGAATTCACGCTCATTCAAGCTCGTGAAACAATCTATATCTCGGGAAGTGAAGTCGGACAGCTTAAAAGGCATCCTATCAAACCAGCGCGCTAACCGCAGCTCCAAGACCTTCTTAGAAATAAGAACGGCACGGGGATGACCTTCTTGGTTGACTTGGGGCCATCACTGCTGAGAGGTCTAACAGCTTTCCTTTCTTTATCGAGGAAGCTCGCCGGAGATCTATTCCTCTTCCTCTGCCTCAGCAGGATCTGGGGTTCCCTCCGCTTGTCTTGGTCCTTAAGTGGAATTAAAGTCAATAATATAAATTCCCTGGTTACACCTCTGATTCTTCTGATTCAGAGTTAGCGCCGATCCTTATCTAATAAGTAAATCCCAAAAAAGCCAATTCTAAGGCTGGTCTTTGGGCTACCAATTGCCGTTTCAGTTTCCTCTGGTCTCGTACCGGGTGAGATAGCTTGAACAGCGGTTTTCTTAGTCGGGTATTCCGCTGCCTACGCCATGCTTTAGTCCTCTTAGCCCTCTACACAGTCATCCTCCTAGGCTAGGCTTCGATCATCCGCAACAAAAGAAGAGACGAAATCCATGCCGGAGCCTGAAACTACATGGAACAAAGACTGCTCTAGGCTGAGATTTTCCTCGCCTCCCTTATAGAAGAGTAAGCGTCAGTGGATTTTCTGTCATTTCCACTTGGACCTTCGCTAGCGTTGCTACACACCAAGGAACGGAGCTTATTCCAGATCGTGAAGAGCCAGACGTTCTTCAAGGGGAAGGACACCATGAGGAGACCTCAAGCCAAGGAGTCAGAACAAGGGAAGTTAATGAAGATAGCAGGGAAGCTAAAACCAAGACAAGAAGATCCTAGACTTGTTGAAAAAGGGGCTTCCTCGCATACCCTCAAAGAGATGATGGGGCATGCAAATAGGGGCAGACCCGAAAAGAAAAGTAGGATTGATGCTTCAAGAAGGGCATCTACAGCGAATTAAGCCAGTTCCGCAACGGGAAAGGTTTCTAAGAGAGTAAGCAAGCTACCCCGGGCCTCGTGCTCAGTTTAAAGACAGATCGAAGGAGTGAAACTAATGGGACTTTGAGCATGTCTTCTCCTGCAATGGGAGTGCCCGAGTGAGTTCTCGAGTTCGAAGTGAGAGTTCGGATCTCCTGCTGTTATGCCTGGACTCTTGCTGCTAGTGCCTGCCGTGCTGTTATGGCTCAGTCTCTCATTCTAAGTGAGAGACTAGAGCGTTGCCTAGGAGTGAGCCTGAGTTAGAGCATCTAGTCAAGAACCGAGTGGTAGCGCGCTATGAGTGAAAGCCTAAGAGATATCTGCAATCAATTCCGAATCTTCTGCATCATAATCTACTTCCCGAAAGTACGAATCCACTTCCGAGTTCAAGAAGAACAGTTCCTTGAGCAGATCTTCTTGCTGATGTTATTACTGATTCTTGCTCTGAGGAATGAAGTTCTACCTCTTGGTCGAAGGAATGGCGGATTGAAGACTTCTCATCGCCTAGTTACAGGAAGACTACGGCTTGATAGATCTAATTGGTTAGAATTCATTCCTTATTGTTCTAACCCTAAAGTAGCTACGTGCCTCGGGTAGCTTGCTCCTGAACCGCCCGTAGTCAGATCTAGCTCTCACAAAGAGGAAAGGATA